GACAAGGGTTTATGTACAAAGAACGGGCAAACCCTTATGGGTTGTATCCGAAGACATGGAAAGAGATGTTTTTATGTCAGCAACAGAGGCCCAAGCTTATGGAATTGTTGATCTTGTAGCGGTTGAATGACAATAGCCTGGATTTCGCGTGAATTCGTGATTTGAAATTCACCCTGCCGAGTTTAATATTCTATGACTTTTATTTACTATTCTATTGAATAAAAGTAATTCATAATCATCCGGTTAGGATCGATCTAAACCAGCCCATTATGTATATGATTCAACATGCCAACGATTAAACAACTTATTAGAAATACAAGACAGCCAATTAGAAATGTCACAAAATCCCCCGCGCTTCGGGGATGTCCTCAGCGTCGAGGAACATGTACTAGGGTGTATGTGCGACTCGTTCAGATCATAAATTAGAACAAAGGAAAGAGAACAATGTTCGAATATCAATGATCAAATAGGATAGAACGGAAAAACAAACTACATTTTCTATCTAAAAATAAGAAATTGGATCATATCCCTTTTATTGTGTATGAAATTTATGGTTTCTATTGGTGTAAATCCACTCACCTCAATTCAAGATGAGAAGCAATTCTCCATTGGTAGCAAATGGTTATCCATTAAGCGGAGGAAATCTTAGTTAACATAGACCCCTCTTGCAAGAACGGACTAACAGGGTCAGCTACCCAGCCAACCTTCATAATTAAATACCGTTACTGTATAGGTAGAGCTCGTTGTGAAAGACCTATTACTGGATAATTCATGGGTAGAGCCGAAGAATGTAAACTATACAAGTTAGCAATAACATTGATTGAACGAAGTAAAGGCTCCGGTGTATAGAGAAGACCTCACCGTTTAAGAAGTAACCATAGAAACGATGGAATCCACTATTTCTTTATCATTGCTTTTTTTTATACCTAGTATAGTACAATTTCATATTTCGAGGTGAAATGCCTAGAAAAAATAAAAAATCGTGGTTGGGAAGGTTATAGTAGCCAAAGCCATTGGAATTATTAGTTTATACATTGGAAAAATCCGTTTTGTTATTAATATACTAGGAAAGGGGCAAAAGAATAACTGAAAGAAAGGAAATCTATTAGTTATTCGTTAAAGTTTCATTTATTCAATGACCAGAATTAGACGGGGATATATCGCTCGGAGACGTAGAACAAAAATTCGTTTATTTGCATCAAGCTTTCGGGGGGCTCATTCAAGACTTACTCGAACTATTACTCAACAAAAAATAAGAGCTTTGGTTTCGGCTCATCGGGATAGGGATAGGCAAAAAATAAATTTTCGTCGTTTGTGGATCACTCGAATAAATGCAGCAATTCGTGAAAGGGGGGTATGCTATAGTTATAGTAGATTAATCAATGATCTGTACAGGAGACAGTTGCTTCTTAATCGTAAAATACTTGCACAAATAGCTATATCAAATAGGAATTGTCTTTATATGATTTCCAATGAGATCATAAAAGAAGTAAGTTGGAAGGAATCCCCCGGTTAAACGGAGTTGCCCGGAGAATGAACTCCGGGAAGGTCGAATAAAAATGAATAGAATATGATAAAATATGAGAAAGTAGTCAAAATAAATATGAATCAACACGTTCAATAAAAAAATTTCTTCTTCCCAGATTATTCTTTTTTTTCTTACGACACGGGAATTCAATTCAGATTCTTGTATTTTTCCAACAAAATATCAACCCGCGTTTGAGTTCGGATGGGGATTTGAATTCAAGTGAATAAAGAGTAAACCTATCTTTTTCTGGTTCTAAGACTAGGAGTTCTAGTGGTCGACTCGATTCTTTCAAATTGTTTCTCATTATTAAGAAAAGGTAACAAAGATAAAATACGAGCTTGTTTTATAGCAATAGTAATTAATCGTTGTTGTTTCAAGGTCAATCTATTCACTCGTCTAGATAATATTTTTCCCTGTTCACTAATAAATCGACTAATTAAACTCATGTTTTTATAATCAATTCGATCCCCCGATTGGATCGGGGGCAAACGCCTACGAAAAGATCGCTTGGATTTAAGAAAAGTTCGCTTGGATTTATCCATGGTTTGGTTAGTTTATTTCTTATCCCTAAAATCCTATTTCAGCCGTATCTCTAATTAGAATAAATAAATAGGATTTGGTTTGTTTATAATTATCTTTAACTATGTTAAATATGTTATATATATAATGTAATTTTTCCCTTTCCTTGTAAAATAAGGGCGCAGGTGCTCGGTTCGATCTATTTCTTTATCTCCCCGTGAATCGTATGTTTGTAACAATATGGACAGAATTTTCGCAACTCCAATCGATTAGGCGTATTGTGCCGGTTCTTTTGAGTAATATATCTGGAAATGCCCGTTGATTCCTTATTAACACCGTTTCGAACACAAGCGGTACATTCCAAAAGAACCGGTATTCGCACATCTTTCCCCTTGGCCATGAACCTCCTTTGGATTTTTCATTTACTCAACTCTTCCTCTTTCAATCCGAAAC